ATGAAGCTACTGCGAAGGCTATGAACTTAGAAGAGGAGAGCAAATTGAAGAAATGACCTTAAATCTTTGTGTACTGACTCCTAATCGAATTATTTGGGATTCAGAAGTGAAAGAAATCATTTTATCTACTAATAGTGGCCAAATTGGCGTATTACCAAACCACGCCCCTATTGCCACAGCTGTAGATATAGGTATTTTGAGAATACGCCTCAACGACCAATGGGTAACGATGGCTGTGATGGGCGGTTTCGCTAGAATAGGCAATAATGAGATCACCATTTTAGTAAATGATGCAGAGAAGGGTAGTGACATTGATCCACAAGAAGCTCAGCGAACTCTTGAAATAGCTGAAGCTAACTTGAGTAGAGCTGAAGGCAAGAGACAAGCAATTGAGGCGAATCTAGCTCTTAGACGAGCTAGGACACGAGTAGAGGCTATCAATGTTATTTCGTACTAGTCGATGCATCAGAATAATCGAAAGAAGTTCTGTTTATACACCCTATTTGGATTCCGCCAATTGGATACACTCAAGTGTAATCTGATGTAACGAACAAAAAAAAAAAATACAAATATGAGTATGAGTAGCGGGAGGATAATAGGGAAAGGGTACAAAATCCATAAAAAAAGAAAAGAAGGTGGGTAGAAAAACTTATTAGATACCAGAGTCAATGGTATCTAATAAGTTCTACCTACTATTGGATTTGAACCAATGACTCCCGCCGTATGAAAGCAATACTCTAACCACTGGGTTAAGTAGGTCATTTATCATCACAAAGAGAAAGAAAAAATGGGACCAATCACATCGGAGATTATAGACAGAATATGACTTCTCAGCAATACCAATCCTTGGCAGGAAACGGATCAGAGAGCTATCATGTGGGATTATGGAATATCCATCTTGACAAGAAATTATCTAGATGTTAATATGTCTATGACAAGGGCTATAGCTCAGTTAGGTAGAGCACCTCGTTTACACGCGCGCCAATGCTTTTTCAGAGGAGCCCATCATGCAATCAACAGAATTGATCTTATTGAGAAATCGATGTCTTACTCCATGGATTCGAGGAACAAGAGAACAATAGCATGACAAAAATTTGGTTCGGTCCGATTCAGGTGCCAATTCAGGTACCAAATAGAACCCATCATTGGTTTGATCATTGATAAGGTGAATACCCAGTCTATTCAATGCTAGGCATAATGAGTATAAGGACCTCAAAATAACCTCTTTTCGTCCTATGAACTTTAAGGTGTATGAAGTATCATATTTGACTCTTGGGACGGATCGATAGAGACTCCATTTAACTTAGGTTGATCTAGGCCGGAGGCAGACCTACGTCAGGGTAACCCTTCTTTGAAACACTTTGGTATTGCTCCTGGATCAGAATACAAATAATGAATCCGAGCGCATGGAGCCATCTCGTTATCTTCCTGTCAAGAAACAAATATGGTGGACTAGCCGATCTTTCTATCAGTTAATGAAGGAGCCCAATGCAAAAAAAAAAACGCATGTTGGGTCTTTGAAACAGTTCGAATCATTTCGATAATAATCAGTTTGATCTGTTTTATCGAGAAGGTCTACGGTTCGAGTCCGTATAGCCCTATACATTTTTGTATTCATTTCCTAATTAGTGCGCGTGGCCGGCCGGTTGATTGTTCCATAGAAATGGAATCATTCCCACAGGATCACGGAGATCCCTCGGGGCATGAAAACAAGAATTTATTCCAATGGATCCAACCGGATCGGTTCAAATCTTGGATAAAAAAATCCATTCTTCTTCATTAATCTTCGTGTGTGAATGACATACGACTTTTTTCTTTATTGTTCATGATCCAGGATTTAGTGATACACCTTTGCTTTGGTATACCAAAGTCAATTTATGAATTCAAAATCATAACATGGGCTGGCTCAAGAAAAACTCCAACCTAACCCAACCAAATCAAATCGAATAGTAAGTCACATGATCTAGGGCCTATTCTTGTTAGGGCCTATTCTTGTTCTTGTATTTGTAGAAAAACCAGAGTTTCAAAAATGAAGCTCTTTGGTAAGTTTCATTGTACAATAGGCTTTTCTTCGTATAACCGGCTTAGCAAAGCAAGTAGTCATTTTTCTGTTTCTGTACAATACTTATTTTTTTTTTTCTATTCCAATCTACCCCAATCCAGTTGTTCATCATTCCAATTCTACTTCTACCAATGCAGACTTTATGTAATAGGGGCCCATTTGAACTTGGATGAGTTAGGAATCCCCCGACGTATCGCCTTTTGGCAGAACAATAACCCCAATTCATTATTTCAGAGACAATAATTGGTCCGAAATGTATCAACGTTTGCGCCCTCTTCTATTTCTATGAGTTGGTTTTTGGATGGGGAGATTTTGTCTGTCGAATCGTTCGACAACGCGTGATTCCATTCGAAGTATCTTCTGTAGATCATTTACGATTCAGCCGACTCTACCACTAAACTATGCCCCATTTTGTAGGTTTGCTTCAAAATAAACCTT